TTGGATAGGTACGTACAATCAATTCTAAATATAAAAAAATTGATCAAACTTTTCATCAAAGAAAAATACTTCCGGGGATAAAGATCAATTTTTTTTGTTAAAAACTGTTAAAAAACAGATATATATCTATTCATTTTTGTGAAGATGGCGCTCCCATTTTTTTCCAATAGTTATTCTTTATTTCTACTAAATAAAATCAATTTTATACCAGGTTAAATCAATGAATTAGAATGAATCAATCGATCCATTTTTTTTTTAAACTATGTTTAATGGATACTTTTCTTTTAGATCATGATTCTATTTATAAATCATGGTTATATTTCGTTTTTTAGACTATGATTCCATAAACTTCTAAAATTCTTTTCCAGTTTTAGATTTTTCAATAATAACTCCTTACCCCCATGGATCTATTCCAAATTAATGAATCATCACAGGAATTTTTATATTTGATTGTTATAGTGTATACCCACTATGTAATGCACACAACACAAAACAGACGGTTCATCATAGAATGATCATTCGAGTCTTTTTACTCTTTGTAGCATATCAATTAAGATTTCTCTAATTATCCTAATCTGTAAGATAAATTCTTTGATTCTTTAACCTTGATAAAATCGGAATAGTTCCTTTCATTCTTATACTACTACATTTGGATTAAATTAAATCTAATTTTTTTTATTGATTCCTTTCAAAAATAATAATAATAATTTGAATAGAAGGTCATATCCTTTTTTTTTTTTTAATGATTCTTTTTTTTTATGTTATTTCGTACTGTATAATTCCTTTGCTTGTGGGATCATTTTCTCACAAGAGGTAAGTAAAAGAAATTATAGAATGGATTGCTACCTATGCCCAGATCTCGGATAAACGGAAATTTTATTGATAAGACCTTTTCAATTGTAGCCAATATCTTATTACGAATAATTCCGACAACTTCAGGAGAAAAAGAGGCATTCACCTATTACAGAGATGGTGCGATTTGATGTTCTTTTTTATTTACCGTTTTCAGTCTTCGGAGAAAGATACATTATTCGGGAGAGAAAGAAAAAAAAATTATTGAAATAAATCTACGCTTATCGTGAAGGTGAAGTTTGTAAATAAAACAATTCCTTCTGTCGTGTATCCCCGATTAATGCAGCCTCAGATGCTTCAATTGTAGATTCTAGTATTGAGCGAAAGGTTACACCTATGGGTTAGGTCAATCTTACTCCACTAGTACCAATAGGCAGCATAGGGGAAGAAGCACTACGCCCAGGAATCAACAATATGAAAACTTTGTTATAAAATTTTACCTTTTCTTTATCGGAATCGGGACTAACAAGAATGGTTGGTACAACAAACATCCATCTCGTTCGTATTTTGGATACCCATATAACCATCGAAGACTGTTGAAGTGACTAATTCCTGGAAATTAAGGGGTGTTAAGAACAAAGAAATTGTTAGAGTTATCATTTTTATCTAGTACCAAGATACTTGATATTAAGAAAAGATCTTTTACAGGAAGGTTGGCTAGAGATTTCTTGTAAAAACACTAGCCCCGTTCGGTTCATAATGAAATAATTTCAATCTTTTTGATTTCATGGATTATTCTCATTATGCACATAAAAAATAAAAAAGGAGGAGCCGTATGAGATGAAAATCTCACGTACGGTTCTGGAACGGAGATTCTTTGAATCGAATGACGACCGTAACGGATGTCGGCTCAATCCGAAGGAAATTATGCGGAAGCTTTACAGAATTATTATGAAGCTATGCGACTAGAAATTGACCCCTATGATAGAAGTTATATACTCTATAACATAGGCCTTATCCACACAAGGAATGGAGAACATACGAAAGCTTTGGAATATTATTTTAGGGCATTAGAACGAAACCCTTTCTTACCACAAGCTTTAAATAATATGGCCGTGATCTGTCATTACGTGCGACTATCTCCACTATAGAAAGAAAAAAAAGGAAAGAAAGAACAAATCCGCTAATAACTAATAAATACTAGAAAATAGGCTTTCTACATATCATATTTATCGTGTCCAAAACAACGATTTTTATCAGCTGTAGCAAATAAAAAGTAAAAAGAAAGAAACTTCATAGAAGTCGAAATATGAAGAAATAAGTATGCCTAGATCCTTTAATCGATGGATAAAGAAAGGATCTAAATTGATAGAATAAGCATCGTAAAGATCAATTAGTGAGGTTTTGGGCCGATACAATAAGAACTGCTTACTTATGTCACGATATGAGATAAAAGTTTAGGAATCAACTTATGTAATAGAGTCGATCCCCTAAGTTATTGAGCAGCGGTGTAGAATCAGATCCCAAAGATAGTAAGTCTTTTCTTTCGTATGAAAGGAAGTCTTTTTCAAAGATTCTATAGAGATTTATATATGAAATATGAAACCGAGATAGTTACCTTTCAGAAAATTATAATGATAGTGGAAATGCCTATGCTTTATTCTTCTGAAGGTGGGAGAAAAGATAAAACTAAAACTGATTAAATTAT